TTTAATTCGTATGGGGGTGGGCTAAAATAAAAAAGAAAAAGAGGCTCTCATTGATATTCCCAAATTGGGAGGATATCATATACATTTCGTATGAGCAGAAAGACTAGGATGACTCAAAAGAGTTCTGCACCATGAACTTTGTACCGCGCACATCACTTAGGGTGGCCCCGTAAAGTAACTTGAGCAAGAGCGAGAAAAAAATATGAAAAAAGACAGAAGAGACGAAATGCAAAATTAAAAAATTAAAGGAATCGGGGTTGATTTGTACTGTGTCTGAAACACATCCTTTCTATTCCTATCCTTTCACTCTTTGATTGAATCTTTTTATCTAATTTTTTTTATTTGAGATATATACGAAAATTTAACATCCTTTTTTAATTCTTATTATTAAATAAGAAAAGTATGAACAGAGAGGAAAAAAAATGAAAAGGAAAGTAAAGAATATGTATCCCGATCCGTCCGATACATTATTCACGTGTCAGGAACCAGATTTGAACTGGTGACACGAGGATTTTCAGTCCTCTGCTCTACCAACTGAGCTATCCCGACCATTTCCTTTCCTGTGCATCATCCTAGCGGAGTACTTGTATCTATGTCAATGAAAAGAACTAAAACTAAAAAAGTCTTAACAAATTGGACCTAGCCCCTAAATTTCTTAGATCTTAAAAACAAAAAGAAGACTTTCTTTGTAAATGTAAGGATAATGATATGGACTGTGAATGATTCAATAATGGGGATTCCTTGAATCTATACATATATGTTCATTTGTACAGGTATCGTATCTATACAAATGAAATTGGATTGGAAGAAGAAACGAGAATTTCTATTCGGATCCATTTGTGAAAGAACAGAGTGAATGAAATGAGAAAGATAAAGATATTAAATTTTGTTTGAACTGATGAAAAAAAAGAGTATAAAATAAATAAGAGGAGGTAAAATGGGCTTTTCTTGGGGATAGAGGGACTTGAACCCTCACGATTTTTAAAGTCGACGGATTTTCCTCTTACTATAAATTTCATTGTTGTCGGTATTGACATGTAAAATGGGACTCTCTCTTTATTCTCGTCCGATTAACTTTCAAAAGATCTATGAAACTCTGGAATGAATCATTTGATCACTGAATATTCGAATTATATTCCTTTTTCAACTTCAATTGGAATGGATTCAGATGGATTCAGAATAACTCTTCCATTTTTAATAGATTTTTTTATCATTTAGAATGATTATTTGATCTCTATCATTCTAACTAATATAGAATCGAAATAGAGGGTTTATATATATCTTTATACGAATCCTAATACTCATACTAATACTCATATCATTATTATGAATAGTATTATAATAGTAATATTAAGAAATAATAAAGAAATAAAGATTAAATTAAATTAAGAAATTTTAAATAATTTTTAATATTAAATATTTAATTAAAAAATATAATATAATTATAAAATAATAAAATAATAATATAATTAATATAATAATATAATATAAATATAATATAAAATATATAATAATATATATAATAAAAATTAAATATATAAGAAATTTAAAATTAAAAAAAAAATTATAAAAAATCATAAATCATAATAAATCATAATCATAAATAAATAAATTATAAATACAAAATATATAAATATATATAAAATATATAATTAAATTCAAATTAAATAGAATATAGAATATTAAATATAATTTAAATATAATAAATATATTATATAATAATATAATAATATAATATAAATATATATATATATATAATATATACTTATATTATACTAATACTAATTTATACTAATACTAATTATAAACTAATTATATTCTAACTAATTAGAATATATAATATATTACTAGTTATTACTAATTATAACTATATTTATAACTATATATATATATATATAATATATAGTTATAGTATTATATAATTCTAGTATTATATAGTATTAGATTAGTATTAGATTATAGTATTAGATAGTATTAGATTTAGATATTAGTAATTAGATATTAGTAATATAATAGATAATATAGATAATAGAAATATAGAAGATGAAGATTTAGTGGAAGATTTCTATTTTCATATTCATCTTTAGTATTTTTATTCTAATTTCATTTGAATTTGTATTCTATATATTCTATATATTATTAGAGATATAGGATTCGGGTTGTGATTAATCGTTTCCTATGTCAGTATGTATATGTCAGTATGTATTAGGTATATAAGCTTATCCTTTACTGTCATTTCTATCATTTTGATAGAAGGATTTTTGCTACTAACGTAACGTAGTCAATTTCATTCGTTAGAACAGCTTCCATTGAGTCTCTGCACCTATCCCTTTTTATTCTAATTTTCCATAAAAAAAAAAAAAGATTTGGCTCAGGATTGCCCATTTTTAGTTCCAGGGTTTCTCTGAATTTGGAAGTTACCACTTAGCAGGTTTCCATACCAAGGCTCAATCCAATCAAGTCCGTAGCGTCTACCAATTTCGCCATATCCCCCTTTGCTTTGATACAAGGATCCAGTTGTAATTCCATCCAACTCTTTCATTGATCTTGGAACTGTTTAATTCATTAGGTAATGATTCCTATATTGAAAAGGCTGCTATTTTCTTTTTTTGCCATCCTATATTCTATCATTTAATCTCTATTGGATGAACCCTATTTGTTTCAATCCGAAATGATTCTATCATTGATGTATCCGCAATTCAATATGGATAGATATATCCCACATATATCTATGCCTTTACTCCCCCTAAAAATTTACAGCGCAATTTAAAATAGTAGAACGGTCGATATTCATTCTTTTTTTTTCGTCCTCTTGTGTATCTTGTGTATAATGATAGAATACAAGTTTTTCTCAGTTTTAGTCATGAATTTCCATTATTCGAATAGAAATCAATAATCAATATAATATGATTCTCTTTAGTTTTTAACTATTTATTATTTATCCATATATTTATCTATTAGGATATAGATAGTTTCGTTACGTGAAATTTATATTTATAGTATAGTTTTCTAATTCCACCATTAGAATGATAATAAATGAATTATGCATAATTCATAATATGATTTTAATTATCATAAAATGATCAATAATATTATTGAAGATTTAATTTAAGATTGGATTTATTGTATTGATTTCATATCCATCTTTATTTCATATTCATCTTCATATTAATCATATCATATTCAAAATTATTTATATATTATATTCTAATTATTCTAATTATTCTAATTATTCTAATTATTTTTTATTATTTATTTTTTTATTTTATATATTAATTTCATTAATATGATAATATGAATATGTAATTTATGATAATATGAATATGTAATTTAAGTAATTTAAATGTAATTGAATTTCTATTTATATGTCTAGATCTAAATAATCTAAATACTAAATAGTTTTATTTTCTTTTTTTCTATTTTCTAATTTATAAATAGAATCAAAAATCTATCAAATCTATAACTAATAACTATAAATAGAATTAGAATAAATAAGAATATAAAATAGAAGAAATTAAAAGAAAAAAAAAAGAAGAAGAATCACTAGGTAATAGCTAAGATCCGAGAGTTTCTTATACAATATTGCTCTTATATCCGTATCCGCCCGCTTAGCTCAGAGGTTAGAGCATCGCATTTGTAATGCGATGGTCATCGGTTCGATTCCGATAGCCGGCTCTTTTTCTTTATCGATCTTTTTCTTTGCATGATTGAAAATATCTACTCTCGCTTTCTCTAAATGTTGAGTTATTATGTCATGGTAACTTGCAGCTATAGCTATGAATAAAAAAAGTGAACTAGATCTCTACAGAATAAATTGGAAAACGTAGCCTTCACTTGAACTTCCTATATATATACAAAAAATAAAAATTTTTATAAAATTTATTTCATTCTGTTTTGTAGTACTTCAGTAGATTGAGTTTTGCTTTGCTGATCCTTTAGTTCAGTCTGAATTTTTATTTTTTTTTGTAAAAATAAAGTGAATCAAAAAGGGAGCCTTTATTTATATGTCTCGTTACCGAGGACCTCGTTTCAAAAAAATACGCCGTCTGGGGGCTTTACCGGGACTAACTAGTAAAAGACCCAGATCCGGAAGTGATCTTCAAACCCAATTGCGCTCTGGAAAAAAATCGCAATATCGTATTCGTTTAGAAGAGAAACAGAAATTGCGTTTTCATTATGGTCTGGCAGAGCGACAATTACTTAAATATGTGCATATTGCTGGAAAAGCCAAAGGGTCAACAGGCCAGGTTTTACTACAACTACTCGAGATGCGTTTGGATAACATCCTTTTTCGATTAGGTATGGCTTCGACCATTCCTGGAGCCAGACAATTAGTTAACCATAGACACATCTTAGTTAATGGTCGTATAGTGGATATACCAAGTTATCGTTGCAAACCCCGAGATATTATTACTACGAAGGATAAAGAAAGATCGAAAGCTCTGATTCAAAATTATCTTGTTTCATCCCCCCGCGGGGAATTGCCAAACCATTTAACTATTGATTCCTTACAATATAAAGGATTTGTAAATCAAATAATAGATAGTAAATTGATCGGTTTGAAAATAAATGAGTTGTTGGTCGTAGAATATTATTCCCGTCAGACTTGATTCTAACGAAAAAAAAAAGCAAGGTTCATACAATTTTGACTCCTTTCGCTGAAGTAAATAGAGTACCTTGTCTCATTCACATATAAAAAATGGATCGATAATAGGATTCTTTTTCTTTTTTCTTCTTTTCAATATCAATACGATATTTCTATTTGTATTTTACGTATCACAGGGCTGTAATTAGGGATAGAGAATCTCTATCAAATAAGGACTATTAGAATAATAATATAAATTCTTATTTGATTTAACACATTCTAGTAGGTAACGTAACGTTGATGAATGAAAAGAAACGGAGAGAGAGGGATTCGAACCCTCGGTAAACAAAAGTCCACATAGCAGTTCCAATGCTACGCCTTGAACCACTCAGCCATCTCTCCTACAGAATCTTATTCTTGACCAAAACCCGAATGAATAGCGAGTCATTCATCTTAATTGTAGTACAGGTATGACCGCCCGGTGGTTCCATAGGAAGAAAAGTTTTTTTCCAATTTCATATTTATCAACAACAACTTCTTTCATTAGCTACCCCACGATCTATTCAAAATTCATGAATCGTCCGATTCATTTTTCGATTTCAACTGTATGGCGTGGCACATATACGTTATCGTTATGCAAACAAAAAAAAGGATGGTTACCTTTTTTTTTATCATGGAATGATTATTCAATTCTTTTTCCTTTTCATAACCAAATCAAAATTTCTCGAGTTATCAAAATCAATCCATAGGAAACTTGGTTATTCAACTTAGATGAAATAGTAATACATTGGTATACTACGAAATTTTAATGAAATAGAATCTGATTCAACTATTTAATTTCATCTTTGTCAAAAAGGGGGACAATTTGTGACCCACATTTTTTCCAATTAGTCTGTTTTTATGTTATTTTGTACTGTACAATTCCTTTTTTTGTGGGATCGTTTTCCCCGAAGGGTAATGAGAATAATTATAGAATGAATTGCTAATTATGCCTAGATCTCGAATAAATGGAAATTTTATTGATAAGACCTCTTCAATTGTAGCCAATATCTTATTACGAATAATTCCGACAACTTCAGGAGAAAAAAAGGCATTTACCTATTACAGAGATGGTGCGATTTGATTCTTTTATTGTTTTTTTACCCCTCAGTTTTACGAGAAAAAGAACGTAGTTAGGAATAGAAAAAACAAATTAGTGAAAGAAACCTACGCTTGGTGAAGGTGAAGTTTAGAGATAGAGCAATTCCTTCTGTCGTGTATCCTCGATTGATGCAGCCTTAGATGCTTCAATTATCGATTTTAGTATTGAGCGAAAGGTTACATCTATAGGTTCTTTATTGGAGGTCAATCCTACTTCATTAGTACCAATAGGTGGCATTGTGGAAAAAGCACTACACCTAGGAATCAACAACACGAAAACTTTGTTATAAATAACCCTTTTCCTTATCGGTATCGGGACTAACAAGAATGGTTGGGAAAACTAAGATCCATCTCATTCGTACTTTGGGTACCCGTATAACCATCAAAGACCGTTGAAGTGACTAATTCCTGGAAATCGTAAGCGTTGAGTACAAAGAAATTGTTGGAGTTACCATTTCTATTTAGCACTAATACGATTGGTGGTAAGAAAATGGTGGTAAGAAAAAACCTCTTGTGGGAAGGATGGCTAGAGATTTCTTGTAAAAATACCAGCTCCTGTCAGTTCATAATGAGAATAGTGAAATTTTGATTACATGAATTATTCCCCTTAGTACTATGCACAGAAGGGAGGAGCCGTATGAGATGAAAATCTCACGTACGGTTCTGGAACGGAGATTCTTTTACAAGAATGAACGACCGTAACGGATGTCGGCTCAATCCGAAGGAAATTATGCAGAAGCTTTACAGAATTATTATGAAGCTACGCGACCAGAAATTGATCCCTATGATAGAAGTTATATACTCTATAACATAGGTCTTATACACACAAGCAACGGAGAGCATACAAAAGCTTTGGAATATTATTTCCGGGCGCTAGAACGAAATCCATTTTTACCACAAGCTTTTAATAATATGGCCGTGATCTGTCATTACGTGCGACTATCTTCACTATAGAAAGAAGGAAAAAGAGATAAAATCGTCTAGTAAATACTAGAAAAAATAGGCTTTCTACATATGCATCGTCCAAAGTAACGATTTTTATCAGCTGTAGCAAGGAAAGAGACTTCGCGAGAACCAAAAAAATCGGAAGAAATAGGTATGGCCTATATACTATACTCTATGGATAAAGAGTCGAATTGATAGAGAAAGCACCGTAAAGATCAATTAGTAAGCTATTATTTGGTCAATACAGTTCAGAACTGCTTACTTATGTTATGATATGAAAAAAAGTTAGAAATCAACTTATGTAATAGAGTCGATCTACTAAAGTATTGAGCAGCGGTGTAGCATCAGATCCCAAAGATAGTAAGTTCTTTTTTCTTAACGGAGGAAAGTCTTTTTCAAAGATTCTATATAAATAGAAATTTCATATACCATATATGAAATATGAAACCGAGATAGTTACCTTTCAGAAAATTCTAACGATATCGGGGGATATCTATGCTTCATTCTTCTGAAGGTGGGAGAAAAGAGAAAACTAATCATTGATCCAAATTAGAATTTTAAACTTATGTATTAAGTAATAAACATCTTCTGGTTAACCCAAGATAAAATAGAATGAATAGATTGATGAGAAATCTAATTCTGTTAGCATAGGAGAGAAGATGGGACGCAAAAAGAATTGATTGCTGAGCCGTATGAGGTAGGAAACTCTCAAGTACGGTTCTAAGGGAGGGAATTGACTCACCTATTCCGACCGGGGAGAACAGGCCATTCTACAAGGCGATTCTGAAATTGCAGAGGCTTGGTTCGATCAAGCTGCTGAGTATTGGAAA